TACTATGACTAGGAATGTGGTACAAGTAATTCCCGACATCTGGTAGAAAAAGAATATAAACAAGCAAAAGGCTTTTCATACTTTTTTTATCATACATAATTGCCAACAAGAATTTGGTTCTTTTTACGAACTTGTAAATTCTAGGATCTAGAAATTCATTTCGGACAATTGAACCTTCTCAAACTGTTTCTTTTTAAGAACTAAAAAGATTTGTGCCAAAATAACAGATGCCAAGAAGAACAAAAGGCCTTGTACACGTAATGGATCTTGAAGTACTATTTCTGCATCTCCCTGACCAAATCCACCCACATTAGGATTACTCGTTAATGGTTGATCAAGTTTGATGGATTCACCCTCTGAAACAAGAAGTTCTGGTCCTGGAGGGATAATATCAACCACTTGACGTCCATCCGATGCATCCGCTATGGTTATTTCGTATCCCCCCTTTTCTTTTCGTATGATTTTGTTTACTATACCCGCTGCTGTAGCATTATAAACTGTATTGTTACTCTTGCTCCCGTCGGGATAAATCTGACCCCTTCCCCTGTTCCCGCCTACATATATGGGATATTTTAAGAAGTGAACATCTTTCTTAGTAGCGGGGTCCGGGGAAAGAATAGGAAAGGTGATTTCACTATATTTCTGACCAGGAACAGGGCCTATCACAAGAATATTTTTTTGAGCGGGGCGATAGCTCTGAAAGGACAGATTGCCTATCTTTTCTTTCATCTCGGGAAAAATACGATCGGGGGGGGCTAATTCAAACCCCTCAGGTAAAATAAGAACAGCCCCCACATTCAAAGCCCCCTTTTTACCATTAGCAAGAACTTGTTTCAGTTGCATATCATAAGGAATTCGAACAACTGCTTCAAATACAGTATCAGGAAGTACCGCTTGTGGAACCTCAATATCCACGGGCTTATTAGCTAAATGGCAATTGGCACATACAATACGCCCAGTCGCTTCTCGTGGATTTTCATAGCCCTGTTGTGCAAAAATGGGATAGGCATTTGAAATGTATGTCTGAGTTATTATATATATCGTGAGCGATACGGAAATGGATCGAGTAATCTGTTCCTTTATCCAAGAAAAGGTATTTCTAGTTTGCATGGTCCAATCATTGATCCCGAGAATTTCTACAATAAATTAGGTAGGTCGCTAGTATAGTTCCCTATCCACGATTCTGCTATTTACTGAAATAATTTTACTGGAATATAGGAGGAATCCCCTGGATGGATAGAAATATAAAGAGTAAGTAAGATTTTGGACGCTTTGCTTATATACAAAGTAACAAACATTATAATAACATTATAATTATAATTGGATTAATATTAGTGGATCATTTTTCAGTCATTCTCATTTTTCAGTCATTCATTGAATGATAAATCACTACAAGTGACGGAGATAGACGATTTAAATAACGGAAGATCCAATATTTCAAAATTGTATCTATAATGACTGGAAAAGTGGAAACAAGACCAGATATAATTTGATCGTTATGAGCAAATCCAAAATCTTTGTAGACAGAGCCAAGCATTAGTTCCCAACCATGGGGCGAATGGAATCCGATACATAAATCAGTTAATAAAAGAATAGAAAAAGCTTTTATTGTGTCGCTTAAGTTATATAGGAATTCCTGAACCCAAGAGTTAAGAATAACAAGTTCTTCATTACCCAGAATAGAATAACCGCTTAGAATAACGAAACAGATTATATTTGTCGAGAAGTGCAAAATCGTATGGATACGATCCTCATTGTACATCTTGATCAATTGGATCGTTTCTTTGTGGATTCTTATACTAAGCTTTTGTAGATGTGTCTCCGGGTATTCTTTTATCATTTCGTCCAACAGGAAGAGTTCCTCTAATTCTATGAATTTTTCTAGAATACCCTTTTCTTGAATATCATTCAAAAGGGTTTCGGATTGCCTAGTATTCCACCAATTAGTAATCCAAGATTCCAGACTTTTATTAAATGAGAGAGAGATCCACCAGGGCAAAAATACTATAGATGCAAGATATAGAAGGGGAGTGAATGCTTTCTTTTTTGCCATTTTTTTTTCATCTGTGAATTGTTAATGAACCCACCTTATTTGTCGACTGTATACGATCTAATATTTCTATCAAGCATGAGTTCTATTACAAGGTATCGAGCCTATGAATCTATTCCCCGTTTTTTATTTGTGATTCAGTGGGTAGTCCTTGAATCTAGAAAGAATACAGAAATAGAATAGAATAAGAGTCCACTTTGAATTCGAATGAAGAAATAATCAAAAAAATTGTTTTGTTTCCAGATATATCAATTGGTCAAATTCGAAGCAATTTACTCCTTTCGATGAATGCCCAAAAGAGCCATTTCAAGTAATGACTATTATTAGTATTTCGAGACGAAAGAACTCCCTTTCTATCGAAATATTTTATATTTCGAAAAAATTTCGCTGGCTCCCATAGTCCCGGAATAATTGAGATAAATTTCTGAAGAATAGTGTGATGTAATGATCAAAAATGAGCGGAAAAACAAGACAGAAATTGGATAGTTATAAGAGATCCAATCGTTTGGTTATTAAGGAACCCAAAAGAAAGGATAAAAAGAAACGTCGATTGATAAAAAGAAAAGAGAGATAATTTACAAGATATGATCTATCTGTATCTAATGTATCAATTCAAACTATTGGACCTAAAAAAAAATAATTTTTTTTTTCTTTATTCAGAAATGTTTTGATATATGAGATGAATCTATTATTTCGATTTGTTACTTGGTTTGTTACTGAATTGAGTTGAGTAGATTTCCATAATACGCATAAAAGACCATTTTTGCGGACAAAAACAGTTTCGTTTTATGGTTGTTCCATATACGTCTACTTTGGCTCGAATGAGCGTTCTGAAGAAACTTCAGTTAAATTATGCTATAGAAGCTATAGAAAAAAGGATTTTCCCTCCTGATGAGAAAGCATTTATTCTTCAATTCATTTCAAAATACTTCAATTGGTACACGCAAGAAATAGGCCAATTCAGCAGCTTTTTGTTCAATTTCTCGTGGAGTCAAATTCTCATCAGTACGAGTCAAGGGAATGGCCCCCTGGCCTCTGATTTCCATATAAAGGACACGACGGGCATAAATACCCTCTTTAACTTCTATTCTGATGGACTGAATATCTTTCATAAGGAATCGAAGGAAGATGCGACGGTTTTTTCCAGGAAATCCCCAACGAAAAATACACACTATTCCTTCTTTTCTATCGAATCGATCATAACCACTACCCACATTCCACGAAATTGTGCACCACAAATAGGAGCTAATAAAGAGACCTGCAATCCCATAGAAAGACATCACAATCCCTTGTGGAAAAAAAATGATTTGCTGAGACGGAAATAAGGATATCAAATTCCTACCAAGATAACTGGAAGTTCCAACCAATAGGAATCCTAATGAACCTAAAAAAAGGATAAAGGCCCAGCAGAAATTACTTGTTTTTCGAGACCCCATTATAAGTTCTATCCATATATGTTCTGATCGCCAACTCATACTAGATCCGGTTGCATTTTATTGGAATTGAGAGAATAACCCAAATGAATTTTACTTTACTCTTTGTGTTTCCGAAGTAACTCTCATCAACTAGCACTATTCTGATGTAAACCTTTAGGAGTAATTCATTGAATTGGTTAGATCTAAAATAATAACACCCCCTTCATATGATCCCCTATAGATATCTACCTACATTTAGATACATTGACTTTACATTTCAGACATCCGCCGATCCTGATCTAGTTGAAAATAGTTATAATTCATTTCCATATATATCATGTTTCCGCATACATAAGAGTTTATGTTCGGAGGAAACCACACCTTATGCCATATTCCACTAAATAGATATCTGTGTTATGATCCAAGTCTAAGTCTTGACAAAAAAAATGGATGAGATTTGGTCCCATCGGATCTAAAAAATCTTGTTTTTTTGAATAGGAAGAGATAAAGAAGCCATTGCCATTGCCGGAAATACTAGGCCCACTAAAGGCACCAAGACAGCGGGTAAGTTGAAATTTATCATAGAATGGGTACCTCGATTTAATATTTGTAATTTGTACCTGTTATTCTTATAGTGTTATAAAGATATCTTATAATAATTATAATTCGTATATAATTATACTATAAGTGGGTATATATAATAATTGAGTAATGAGTATATAATAAGTGCAAGGAATGTAGAACTAAATAAATGGACTTATTAATTTCATCTTTATACATGAAATATATGTATGATAATCCGTTGATTATTCTTCTTTTATTATTATTATATTATTCTTCTCTTGTTCTTGTCTTATAATTTTAATAAAAAAAAAAATATTTCTGCAACTTTCACTTTTTATTCTTTCTTCAATTAGATCTTATGTCACCAAAGAAAACTCTATTCTTCTTATTTTTACTTTGATTCCGATAAACTAACTACTTGTTCGCCACAAATAAAAAATAAAATAATTGAACTTAAAGCTCTACTTGATTGAATTTTTATTCAAAGGAAAGAAAGCGTGGAGCTGAAATAACTCACTCAGAACGCCCTTTAAAGGATTACGTGGTACGATTGGATCGAATAAGCCCTTATGGAATAAATATTCAGCTGCTTGTGAACCTTCAGGTACTGTCTTATTCAATGTTTGTTCAATTACCCTTTTACCCGCAAATGCAATGTAAGCATTGGGTTCGGCAATAATGATATCCCCCAACATACCAAAACTAGCTGTCACCCCACCAGTAGTAGGAGATGTAAGGATTGATACATAGAATAACTTTTTATTTGATTGATAATCATATAAAGCGGAAGATATTTTAGCCATTTGCATCAAGCTCAAACTTCCTTCTTGCATGCGTGCTCCTCCGGAAGCACACACTAGAATAAGAGGTAGAAATTTATTGGTAGCATACTCGATCAAACGGGTGATTTTCTCGCCTACTACAGATCCCATACTACCTCCCATAAACTGAAAATCCATAACCCCAATTGC